AAAATGAACAATTATAAATTATAATTCTATAGGGTTTAATAAAAATTAAATGAATCTTTTGATAAAATTGCTATGCTTAGTGTGTGACTCGTTGGTTTTTTGAGGGTTAGTATAAAAACCAGCCCCATAGTATAAACAAATAACTATAGAAGTAATAACCAACTCATCACTTCGTATTATCTGGATCCAAAGAACCAGTCAAGATATGATATATTGTTCATATTGTTGTAGCAACTGAAATCTTTTTTAATTTATTAAAAAATCTGCTTCTAAATTGTTAATAATAAAAAAAAGAAAGGGTATGGATAAATGGAAGGATGAGAGGAAGAAAGAAAATATTGATGATATATAATTCCAATATGTAAGGTCTATGAGTCATCTCATAAAAAATCTGTGTAATAAAGCATCAATACGGATTCATCATTAAATGGATCTGCTCATCGAACAAAAAATAAAGAGCTTCGAGCCAATAAAGACTAAGAATATTGACTCAAGAACTAATAGCTCCATTGTAGAATTCAGACCTAACCATTAAATAAGAAGCGATGGGAACGACGGAACCTGTGAATTCAAAAGATTCTATGAAAATGAATTTGAATGATTCATTGATCGGGATGGCGGAACCGACCAGAGACCAATTCATCTATTCGGAAAAGTTATGAACGAATGATAGAACTGAAATAGAAATGTAAAGAGTAAATATTCGCCCGCGAAAACTTTATTTTCTTGGATTGCTAAATTTGGGTCAATCCAATACGATAAAGAGTAAAACAAAAAAAAGATTCCTTTTAAGATTCTAATATCGATAAATAGAAGAAAAAATAGTTTAGTTATAGTTATTAATATTAATAGTTATTAATATATATATTTAATTTCATTATTATTATTATATATATCTATACAAACAAAATAGACAAATCAAGATATACAAATTAATAAGATTTGATCTAGATTAAATGAAATCCATGATTCAGTTATTAAAATTAAATATAAATACATCTATGCATAATATTATATCTGAATAGAATTCAAATTGAACTCAAAATCTTTAATTTGAATTTATTTTATTCGCGAGGAGCTGGATGAGAAGAAACTCTCACGTCCGGTTCTGTAGTAGAGATGGAATTCAAAACAAACCATCAACTATAACCCCAAAAGAACCAGATTCCGTAAACAACATAGAGGAAGAATGAAGGGAATATCTTATCGAGGTAATACTATTTGTTTTGGTAAATACGCTCTTCAGGCACTTGAACCCGCTTGGATCACATCTAGACAAATAGAAGCAGGTCGACGAGCAATGACACGAAATGCACGTCGCGGTGGAAAAATATGGGTTCGTATATTTCCAGATAAACCGGTTACAGTAAGACCCGCAGAAACACGTATGGGTTCAGGTAAAGGCTCTCCCGAATATTGGGTAGCGGTTGTTAAACCAGGTCGAATCCTTTATGAAATGGGTGGAGTAACAGAAACTATAGCCAGAAGGGCTATTTCAATAGCAGCGTCCAAAATGCCTATACGAGCTCAATTTATCATTTTGGGATAAAAAAGAAATAGGCCTTACTTAAAAACTTAAAAATAGTGGGTGCAGGTTTCTTTTTTTGGACAAATAATATTTCTTTTTTTCTTCGACCTTTGTATTGTAAAAAACAGATAAAAAAATGATATGATTCAACCTCAAACCCATTTGAATGTAGCAGATAACAGCGGGGCTCGAGAATTGATGTGTATTCGAATCATAGGAGCTAGCAATCGTCGATATGCTCATATTGGTGACGTTATTGTTGCTGTGATCAAAGACGCAGTTCCAAACATGCCTCTAGAAAGATCAGAAGTGGTCAGAGCTGTAATTGTCCGTACTTGTAAAGAACTTAAACGTGACAACGGTATGATAATACGATATGATGACAATGCTGCAGTTGTGATTGATCAAGAAGGAAATCCAAAAGGAACTCGAGTTTTTGGTGCGATTGCCCGAGAATTGAGACAGTTCAATTTTACTAAAATAGTTTCATTAGCTCCCGAGGTATTATAAAATAAGACCACGATATGGTTATAGTAGGGTATTTAAAAGAAATAGATTAAGATTCATTTAGTAGATTTTCTCTCACGTATATACCTTTCAAAATTAATATTTATAAACAAACACGTAAAAAAAAAAAAAAGAAAAACATGTTGATTATATCGAAATTTGGAGGCACCAATAATTTTAATTAATCATGAGTAGTGATACTATTGCTGACATAATAACTTCTATACGAAATGCCGATATGTATAGAAAAAGCGTGGTTCGAGTAGCATCTACTAATATCAGCCAAAGTATTGTTAAAATACTTTTACGAGAGGGTTTTCTCGAAAATGTGAGAAAACATCGAGAGAACAACAAATATTTTTTGGTTTTAACCCTACGACATAGAAGGAATAGGAAAAGGACTTATAGAAATCTTTTAAATTTAAAACGGATAAGTCGGCCGGGTCTACGAATCTATTCTAACTATCAAAGAATTCCTAGAATTTTAGGTGGGATGGGGGTTGTAATTCTTTCTACTTCTCGAGGTATAATGACAGACCGAGAGGCTCGACTAGAAAGAATAGGCGGAGAAATTTTGTGTTATATATGGTAATCTTTCTAATATCCGATATGAAACTTCTTTTTTGTGAAAAAGAAAAGAGAAGGGGTGGGTTCTCTAATAGGGTTCTTCCTCCACTAGTTGATACTTCAAGGGGGTTTTACCTGGAATGAAAGAACAAAAATGGATTCATGAAGGTTTAATTACTGAATCGCTTCCCAACGGTATGTTCCGGGTTCGTTTAGATAATGAAGATATGATTCTAGGTTATGTTTCAGGAAAGATCCGACGTAGTTTTATACGGATACTGCCAGGAGATAGAGTAAAAATTGAAGTAAGTCGTTATGATTCAACCAGAGGTCGTATAATTTATCGACTCCGCAACAAAGATTCGAAAGATTAGGTGTTTTTTAACTTCACCATTTCTTTCGTAGGAATACGATTCGAAATCGAAAATTTCAAGAAACTTATTTTCTTCCAAAAAGTGGATTCAAAATTAAAGTAAGGAGTGGCAAATATGAAAATAAGAGCTTCTGTTCGTAAAATTTGTGAAAAATGTCGACTAATCCGTCGTCGGGGACGAATTATAGTAATTTGTTCCAACCCAAGACATAAACAAAGACAAGGATAATCAAACTCGTTAAAGACCTGATATACAAATAGGGAATCTGTTTTGACATGAAATGGATATATCCATATATCTCTGACTCAAATTTATGAGATCATAAAATATGGCAAAAGCTATACCGAAAAGGGGTTCACGTGGACGTATTGGTTCACGTAAGAGTACACGTAAAATACCAAAGGGGGTTATTCATATTCAAGCAAGTTTCAATAATACCATTGTGACTGTTACAGATGTACGCGGGCGGGTGGTTTCTTGGTCCTCTGCCGGTACTTGTGGCTTCGGAGGTACAAGAAGAGGGACACCGTTTGCTGCTCAAACCGCAGCGGCAAATGCTATTCGTGCAGTAGTAGATCAAGGTATGCAACGAGCAGAAGTCATGATTAAAGGTCCAGGTCTCGGAAGAGACGCAGCATTACGAGCTATTCGCAGAAGTGGTATACTATTAACTTTCGTACGGGATGTAACCCCTATGCCACATAATGGCTGTAGACCCCCGAAAAAAAGACGTGTGTAGAAATAAAAAAGGAAGATATTTGAATAGTAAGAGAAACAAGAGAAATAAATGATTCAATGATCTGATCAAATAATATTATTATGGTTCGAGAGAAAATAACAGTATCTACTCGGACACTACAGTGGAAGTGTGTTGAATCAGCAGCAGACAGTAAGCGTCTTTTTTATGGACGCTTTATTCTGTCTCCGCTTATGAAAGGTCAAGCAGACACAATAGGCATTGCGATGCGAAGGGCTTTGCTTGGAGAAATCGAAGGAACATGTATCACACGCGCAAAATCTGAGAAAATATCACACGAATATTCTACGATAACGGGTATTCAAGAATCAGTACATGAAATTTTAATGAATTTGAAAGAAATCGTATTGAGAAGTAATCTCTATGGAACTTGTGAGGCGTCTATTTGTGTCAGAGGCCCTGGATATGTAACTGCTCAAGATATCATCTTACCGCCTTATGTAGAAATCGTCGATAATACACAGCATATAGCTAGCTTGACAGAACCCATTGAGTTGGTTATTGGATTACAAATAGAGAAGAATCGCGGATATCTTATAAAAGCGCCAAATACCTTTCAAGATGGAAGTTATCCTATAGATCCTGTATTCATGCCTGTTCGAAATGCGAATCATAGTATTCATTCTTATGAAAATGGTAACAAAGAAATACTATTTCTCGAAATATGGACAAATGGAAGTTTAACTCCTAAAGAAGCACTTCACGAAGCCTCCCGGAATTTGATTGATTTATTGATTCCCTTTTTACATACCAAAGAAGAAAATCTAAATTTAGAGGACAATCAACACATGTTTCCTTTACCCCCTTTTACCTTTTATGATAAATTGGCTAAACTAACAAAAAATAAAAAAAAAATGGCGTTGAAATCGATTTTTATTGACCAATCAGAATTGCCTCCCAGGATCTATAATTGTCTCAAAAGGTCCAATATATATACATTGTTGGACCTTTTGAATAACAGCCAAGAAGATCTTATGAAAATGGAGCATTTTCGCATAGAAGATGTCAAACAAATTTTAGAGATTCTAGAAAAAAATTTCGTAATTGATTTACCGAAAAATAAGTTTTAAATCCATTGGATTTTTTTCATGTTTTTTTTTAGAAAAAGGCCAAAAAAAGGGTTTTGAATATTTAGGACAATTCATATATATATTCGGAATCAGCATAGATTCATAATTTAATTGAATAGATGTATCTAGGGAGAATTCACTTTGAAGCGACTGTTCCCTAGATACATACGTCGTGATATTTTATTTCACAATTGAAT